CGTTGGAAGCCAATTTAGTCATTAGTAAAGCCGAAGTCAACGAGGGTACTACCATCAAGAAATTCAAACCTCGGGCTCGCGGGCGTAGTTATCCGATAAAAAAACCTACCTGTCATATAACTATTGTAATGAAAGATATATCTTTAGATGATGAATATGTAGAGATAGATTCGTTAAAAAAACCTAGATGGAAAAATAAGCATACAACTATGGTGTATAATGATATGTATAGTAGTGGGGGAGCATGGGACAAAAAATAAATCCACTTGGTTTCAGACTTGGCACAACCCAAGGTCATCATTCTCTTTGGTTTGCACAACCAAAAAATTATTTTGAGGGTCTACAAGAAGATCAAAAAATAAGAGATTCTATCAAGAATTATGTACAAAAGAATATGAGAATATCCTCTGCGGTAGAGGGAATTGCGCGTATAGAGATTCAAAAAAGAATCGATCTGATCCAGGTCATAATCTTTATGGGATTCCCAAAGTTATTACTAGAAAATCGACCACGAGGAGTCGAAGAATTACAGATGACTCTACAAAAAGAATTTAATTATGTGAACCGAAAACTTAACATTGCTATCACAAGAATTGCAAAACCTTATGGAAACCCTAATATTCTTGCAGAATTTATAGCCGGACAATTAAAGAATAGAGTTTCATTTCGAAAAGCAATGAAAAAAGCTATTGAATTAACTGAACAAGCGGATACAAAGGGAATTCAAGTCCAAATTGCAGGTCGTATTGACGGAAAAGAAATTGCACGTGTCGAATGGATTCGAGAAGGTAGGGTTCCCCTACAAACCATTCGAGCTAAAATTGATTATTGTTCCCATACAGTTCGAACTATCTATGGCGTATTGGGCATAAAAATTTGGATATTTATAGACGAGGAATAAGAAACCCTTACTTTAAAAAATTAAAAAAAAGAAACCCCCTTATTCTTTTTCTCAAAACTATCAATTAATTCTATAGGGTTGAATAAAAATTTGATTGACCATTTGAGAAAATTGCTATGCTTAGTGTGTGACTCGTTGGTTTTTTAGGGTTAGGATTCAAAAATATCATCCCAGCCCCATAGTATGAACTGATAACTATAGAACTAATAACCAACTCATCGCTTCGCATTATCTCGATCTAAAGAACCAGTCAAGATGTGATATATCGGTCATATCTTTGTAGCAACTGCAATTTTTTGTTTCTTCAAAAAAAATCAATCTGATTTTAAGTTGTAAAGCAAAATAGAGAAAAAAGATGTGGATAAATGGAAGGATGAGAGAAAGAGAGAAAAAATACCAATGATATAGAATTCCAATATGTAAGGTCTATAAGTCATTTCAGAAAAGGCAGTGTAATAAAGCATCAATACTGATTGATCCATAATTAAACAACTCTTCTTATAGAACAAAACCAAAAAATCAAGAGCTCCGAGCCAATAAAGACTGAGAAGATTGACTCAAGAACAAATTTCATTATGAGCTCCGTTGTAAAATCGGGACCTAAGCATTAAGTAAGAGGCGGTGGGAACGATGGAAGCTGTGAATACAAAAGATTTTTTATTGAAAAAAATCTTAATGATTTACTGGCCTGGATGGCGAAACGAACCGGAGATCAATTCATCTATTCTGAGAAGTCACAAGGCAAGCCTAAAACTTAAATAGAAGTAGATAGAGTAAATATTCGCCCGCGAAAACTTTCTTTTTTTGGATTGCTACATTCTGACGATAAAAAGAAAAACTCAAAATTTGTTATTTTATAACAATATGATTTAGAAAATAGAAACAAAAATCTTTAGTTATCTATTCAAACAAGATATACAATATACAAATTACTAATAAATTAGATGAAATCTCAAAGAATCCCAAATCCCACGATTTAATGTTTTAAATAAATACATGTATATCTTATTAATATTAATTTAATTAATTAAGATTCCAAATATTTTTTATTTTTTTTGAATCCTTTTATTCGCGAGGAGCCAGATGAGAAGAAACTCTCACGTCCGGTTCTGTAGTAGAGATGGAATTCAGAAACAACCATCAACTATAACCCTAAAAGAACCAGATTCCGTAAACAACATAGAGGGAGAATGAAGGGAATATCTTATCGAGGGAATCATATTTCTTTCGGTAAATATGCTCTTCAGGCACTTGAACCTGCTTGGATCACATCTAGACAAATAGAAGCGGGTCGACGAGCAATGACACGAAATGCACGTCGTGGTGGAAAAATATGGGTACGTATATTTCCAGACAAACCAGTTACAGTAAGACCCGCAGAAACACGTATGGGGTCGGGGAAAGGATCCCCCGAGTATTGGGTAGCTGTTGTTAAACCAGGTCGAATACTTTATGAAATGAGCGGGGTAACAGAAAATATAGCTAGAAGGGCTATTTCAATAGCAGCATCCAAAATGCCTATACGAACTCAATTCATTATTTCGGGATAAAAAGTCGAACCAACAGAAATGGATCTTGGGTATGAAAAAAATTGCAAATTTCTTTTTTTAGACAAACAATATTTCTTTTTTCCTTGTCCTTTGCATTGAAAGAACAGATTTCAAAATGATATGATTCAACCGCAGACCCATTTAAATGTAGCAGATAACAGCGGAGCTCGAGAATTGATGTGTATTCGAATCATAGGAGCTAGCAATCGTCGATATGCTCATATTGGTGATGTTATTGTTGCTGTGATCAAAGAAGCAGTACCAAATATGCCCCTAGAAAGATCGGAGGTGGTCAGAGCTGTAATTGTGCGTACCTCTAAAGAACTCAAACGTGACAACGGTATGATAATACGATATGATGACAATGCTGCAGTTGTTATTGATCAAGAAGGAAATCCAAAAGGAACTAGAATTTTTGGTGCGATCGCCCGGGAATTAAGACAATTCCATTTTACTAAAATAGTTTCATTAGCTCCCGAGGTATTATAAAATGAGATCGTGATATGTTTCTAATATGTTTATAGTGGGGTATTTGAAAGAAATAGATTAAGAAATAGATTGTATCTTATGTATATACCTTTAATTATTCATATTCATAAATAAACAAAAAAACATGTTGATTATATCAAATTTGGAGTCACCAACAATTTTAGTTCATCATGGGTAGGGACACTATTGCTGAGATAATAACCTCTATACGAAATGCTGATATGGATAAAAAAAGGGTGGTTCGAATAATATCTACTAATATTACCGAGAATATTGTCAAAATACTTTTACGAGAAGGTTTTATCGAAAACGTGAGAAAACATCGAGAAAACAACCAAAATTTTTTGGTTTTAACGCTGCGACATAGAAGGAATAGGAAAAGGCCCTATAGAAATCTTTTAAATTTAAAAAGGATCAGTCGACCCGGTCTACGAATCTATTCTAACTATCAACGAATTCCTCGAATTTTAGGCGGGATGGGGATTGTAATTATTTCTACTTCTCGAGGTATAATGACAGACCGCGAGGCTCGGCTAGAAGGAATCGGCGGAGAGATTTTGTGTTATATATGGTAATCTTTTTAATATACAAATTGTGTCCGAAACTTACTATTTGTAATTGGAAAATAAAAAAGAAAAGGGACGGGTTGTCTAATATTCTTCCTCCTCCATTAGTTGATACTTCAAGGAGGCTTTACCTGGAATGAAAGAACAAAAATGGATTCATGAAGGTTTAATTACTGAATCGCTTCCCAATGGCATGTTTCGAGTTCGTTTAGATAATGAAGATCTGATTCTAGGTTATGTTTCAGGAAAGATCCGACGTAGTTTTATACGGATACTACCAGGAGATAGAGTCAAAATTGAAGTAAGTCGTTATGATTCAACCAGAGGACGTATAATTTATCGACTTCGCAACAGGGATTCGAAGGATTAAGTGGTTTGAACACCCCTTTGGGGGGAATACAATTCCAATTTAAGATAAGGAATGAGAAATATGAAAATAAGAGCTTCTGTTCGTAAAATTTGTGAAAAATGTCGACTAATTCGCAGGCGGGGGCGAATTATAGTAATTTGTTCCAACCCGAGACATAAACAAAGACAGGGATAATCAGACTCGCTAAAGGAACCCATACATATTTAACATGAAATGGATATATCCATATATTTCTGACTCATATTTATGAGATGATAAAATATGGCAAAAGCTATACCGAGAATTGGTTCACGCAGGAATGTACGTATTGGGTCACGTAAGAGTGCACGTAGAATACCAAAAGGGGTTATTCATGTTCAAGCAAGTTTCAATAATACCATTGTCACTGTTACAGATGTACGGGGTCGGGTGGTTTCTTGGTCCTCTGCTGGTACTTGTGGATTCAAAGGTACGAGAAGGGGGACACCGTTTGCTGCTCAAACCGCAGCAGGAAATGCTATTCGTACAGTAGTGGATCAAGGTATGCAACGAGCAGAAGTCATGATAAAAGGTCCCGGTCTCGGAAGAGACGCAGCACTCCGGGCTATTCGTAGAAGTGGTATATTATTAACTTTCGTACGGGATGTAACCCCTATGCCACATAATGGCTGTAGACCTCCGAAAAAAAGACGTGTGTAGAAATCCACATTGAAGAACTTTCAAGAGAAACAAGAGAAATAAATGATTCAATGATCTAATCAAATAATATTACATTACTATGGTTCGAGAGAAAATAACAGTATCTACTCGGACACTACAGTGGAAGTGTGTTGAATCAAGAACAGACAGTAAACGTCTTTATTATGGACGCTTTATTCTGTCTCCACTTATGAAAGGTCAAGCCGACACAATAGGGATTGCGATGCGAAGAGCTTTGCTTGGAGAAATAGAAGGAACATGTATCACACGTGTAAAATCTGAGAAAGTCCCACATGAATATTCTACCATAGCGGGGATTCAAGAATCAGTACATGAAATCTTAATGAATTTAAAAGAAATTGTATTGAGAAGTAATCTATATGGAACTTGTGACGCATCTATTTGTGTCAGGGGTCCTGGATATGTAACTGCCCAAGATATCGTCT